AAAATTTCATCATTCAATGTGTAGTGTAAATGATTGAATTGGATTCATTTGAGTGGTACAAACTAAATCGAATGCTAACTCCATTTATTTATTATTGAATTAACTGATCAATTTGATATCGGACATATTTTTTTCAGTACTATTCAAAAATTTCGACATATTTCACTTTAATTATTATGAGAATAAATCCTACTACTTCTGGTCTTGGCGTTTCCGCGCTTGAAGAAAAAAACCTAGGGCGTATCGCTCAAATTATTGGCCCGGTATTGGATGTTGTTTTTCCCCCCGGCAAAATGCCTAATATTTATAATGCTTTAGTAGTTAAGGGTCGAGATACTGTCGGTCCACAAATTAATGTTACTTGCGAGGTACAACAATTATTAGGAAATAATCGAGTTAGAGCTGTCGCTATGAGTGCTACAGATGGGCTGATGAGAGGGATGGAAGTGATTGACACGGGAACTCCTCTAAGTGTTCCAGTCGGAGGAGCTACTCTTGGACGAATTTTCAATGTTCTTGGGGAGCCTGTTGATAATTTAGGTCCCGTAGATACTCGCACAACATCTCCTATTCATAGATCTGCGCCTGCCTTTATACAGTTAGATACAAAATTATCAATCTTTGAAACAGGAATTAAAGTAGTGGATCTTTTAGCTCCCTATCGTCGTGGAGGAAAAATAGGGTTATTTGGAGGAGCTGGAGTAGGTAAAACAGTACTCATCATGGAATTGATCAACAACATTGCCAAAGCTCATGGAGGCGTATCCGTATTTGGCGGAGTAGGCGAACGTACTCGTGAAGGAAATGATCTCTACATGGAAATGAAAGAATCTGGAGTGATTAATGAAAAAAATATTGCAGAATCAAAAGTGGCTCTAGTCTATGGTCAAATGAATGAACCCCCGGGAGCTCGTATGAGAGTTGGTTTGACTGCCCTAACCATGGCAGAATATTTCCGGGATGTTAATGAGCAAGACGTACTTTTATTCATCGACAATATCTTTCGTTTCGTCCAAGCAGGATCAGAAGTATCCGCCTTATTAGGGAGAATGCCTTCTGCAGTAGGTTATCAACCTACACTTAGTACAGAAATGGGTTCTTTGCAAGAAAGAATTACTTCTACCAAAGAGGGATCCATAACTTCGATCCAAGCAGTTTATGTACCTGCGGACGATTTGACCGACCCTGCTCCTGCCGCGACATTTGCACATTTAGATGCTACTACCGTACTATCAAGAGGATTAGCTGCCAAAGGTATTTATCCGGCAGTGGATCCTTTAGATTCCACGTCAACTATGTTACAACCTCGGATTGTTGGCGAGGAACATTATGAAATTGCGCAAAGAGTTAAGCAAACTTCACAACGTTACAAAGAACTTCAAGACATTATAGCTATCCTTGGGTTGGACGAATTATCCGAGGAGGACCGTTTAACTGTAGCAAGAGCACGAAAAATTGAGCGTTTTTTGTCACAACCCTTCTTCGTGGCAGAAGTATTTACTGGTTCTCCAGGTAAATATGTTGCTCTCGCAGAAACAATTAAGGGGTTTCAATTGATTCTTTCCGGAGAATTAGATGGTCTTCCCGAGCAGGCCTTTTATTTGGTGGGTAACATTGATGAAGCTACCGCGAAAGCTATGAACTTAGAAGGGGAGAGCAATTTGAAGAAATGACCTTAAATCTTTGTGTACTGACTCCTAATCGAATTATTTTGGATTCAGAAGTGAAAGAAATCATTTTATCTACTAATAGTGGCCAAATTGGTGTATTACCAAACCATGCCCCTATTGCTACAGCTGTAGATATCGGTCTTTTGAGAATACGCCTCAATGACCAATGGTTAACTGTGGCTCTGATGGGCGGTTTCGCTAGGATAGGTAATAATGAGATCACTATTTTAGGAAATGATGCAGAGATGAGTACTGACATTGATCCGCAAGAAGCTCAACAAGCTCTTAAAATAGCTGAAGCTAACTTAAGTAGAGCTGAAGGTAAGAAACAGACAATTGAGGCGAATCTAGCTCTCAGGCGGGCTAGGACACGAGTAGAGGCTATCAATAATATTTTCAATAAATAAAAATAATCAATCAAAAGAAGTTTTTTATCTTTAGAAGTGGAAGTTATTTATTATACTATACATACCCCATTTAAATTCTGCTAATTGAAATGGAATACAGTTAAAGTCTAATCTGATACAACTAAAAGAAAAAGTATGGTAGAAAAACTTATTAGATACCATTGACTCCGGTATCTAATGAGTTCTACCTACTATTGGATTTGAACCAATGACTCCCGCCGTATGAAAGCAATACTCTAACCACTGAGTTAAGTAGGTTATTTATCACCAAAAAGGATCCATTACTTGGGGAATTATAGATGGAATATTATTTATAAGCAATACCAATCTCCTTTAGCCATAGAACTATCCTGTGGGATCATGGAATATCCAATCCATCTTGACAAGAAATTATCTATATGTTAAGATATCTATGAACAAGGG